ATTGGTACCTTATATTTTATGTTGGCAATTTGGGCGGGGTTGATGGGAACTGGGTTGAGGGTGTTAATGCGGTTGGAGCTGTCTGTGCCAGAGAGAGTATTGGGCAATAGTCATCTTTATAACGTTCTAGTGACTTCCCATGGCTTGGTAATAATTTTCTTTTTTGTTATACCTATGATGATGGGTGGATTTGGGAATTGGTTGTTTCCTTTAATGTTGGGGGCTGGCGATATGGCTTTTCCTCGGATGAATGCTCTAAGGTTTTGGTTGATGCCTAGGTCTATACTTTTGCTACTGATGTCTGCGTTTGTGGAGGAAGGATTTGGGGGGGGTTGAACCCTTTATCCTCCTTTGTCTAGTAATTGGGCTCATTCTGGTCCTAGTACTGATTTCGCAATTCTATCGTTACATGTGGGTGGTGTTTCATCTATTTTGGCATCATTAAATTTTTTAACTACTATGTTGGGAATGCGGCCTGGTGGTGTTACCTTAATTCGATGTACGATGTTTGTCTTGTCTCTTAGAATTACTAGCTTTCTTCTGATTTGTGCTATACCAGTCCTTGCTGGGGCGCTAACTATGTTGATTACTGATCGCAATTTTAATACTACTTTTTTTGATCCTGCTGGGTTAGGTGATCCGATGTTGTTCGTCCACTTGTTTTGGTTTTTTGGACACCCTGAGGTATATATTTTGATTTTACCAGGGTTTGGTATTATTTCTCATGTCGTAAAGGTTGGGTCTGGTAAGGAAGATATTTTTGGTAAGGTAGGTATGTTTTATGCTATGAAGTCTATTGGGTTGCTAGGATTTTTGGTTTGGGGACATCACATGTTTTCCATGGGTATTAACGTTGATAGTCGGTCTTATTTTAGTGTAGTAACTATAATTATTGCTGTCCCTACTGGGGTAAAGGTTTTTAGGTGAATTGCTACTATAATTGGGGGGCGGGTTCGTAATTGAGCTGCTATGTACTGGGCGGTTGGTTTCCTTGTGTTTTTTACTATAGGGGGGCTTACTGGGATTATTGTGTCTAGGGCTTCTCTTGATGTTTTACTTCATGATACGTATTATGTTGTTGCGCATTTTCATTACGTCTTAAGGATGGGGGCTGTGTTTGCTATGTTTGCTGGTTTCCATTACTGGTTTCCTTTGGTGACTGGGTTGGCTTTGCATGACGCTTGGAGAAAGATGCAGTCTGTGTCAATGTTTTTTAGGGTGAATCTAACGTTTTTCCCACAGCATTTTTTAGGTATGAGGGGTATGCCGCGGCGTTACGCCGAGTACCCTGTTGGGTATTCTTTTTTTAATGCTCTTTCTAGGTGGGGGTCTACTGCTTCAATGTTGAGGTTGTTTTTTTTCCTGTTTATCGTGTGGGAAAGGTTTATTGCTGAGCGGCGGGTGGTGGCTGTTGGGGTCCCTAAGACTGAGGTTGAATGGGCTCGGGGGATGTTGCCTGCTTCTTTACACAATCGGGTGTATCGTCCGATGATTGTGGTTGGTGGAAAAAGTAAAGTTAGAAAGGGGAAAAATGTTAAATACTTAGTGCGCGATTGAGCGGCTGGAAAACCTTTTTAATTGGCTTAATAGTTTAATTTTAAGAATGGGAGTTTTGTAATCTTCAGGTACTTGTGTAGGTTTGAGCCAATGGGTGGTCGCTATAGGGGCGTGTTTTCCGTTTTGGCAGTTTTAATTCTTTGTAGGTTGATTCTAGAGTTTAGTGGTATTTGGTGGGGCTTGGTTGTGTTGGGTGTTCTTAGAAGGGTATTCTCTTTTGTTTGATGATTTTCTGGTGGTAGGAAGGGTGGGGGCTCGTCTTATAGATTTAAGTAGTGGGGTTGTTCATTGTCGTTGGGATTGTTATTGGGAGGCTGGTTTGGCAGGGGGGAGGCTCTAGTGTTGTTTTTAGCATGGTTGTGGCTTATTTGTTTATTTTGGCCGATTTTTCTATTCAACCTTTTTTTGGGTTACAGTTTTCTGAAGGCGTGTTCGTGGATAAATTTGGTGTTCTAATGGCTGTTATAACATTGGTAGTGGGGGTGTTGACGTTGTTGTGTAGCCACAATGAGTTTAGAGCAGCTAGGGTTGAGCCTAAGAAGGGTAGAGAAGTTAGGATTCTGCTAACGCTGATGTGCTGTCTGTTTATGTTTGTTTCTGGCAATTGGATGTGGTTTTATATATGGTTCGAGGCGTCTGTTATTCCGATAATGTGACTTATTTTAATGTGAGGATATCAACCAGAGCGGTTTGAGGCGTCTTTATATATGGCGCTTTACACTGTTGGTGGGTCTTTACCACTACTTGTTAGTTTAATTTACCTAATGTTCAATAATCATAGCGACTCTTTTGTGTTAGGTAAGTTGTCGTTTGACTTTTGGTTGCTTGGGGCTTCATTGTCTTGGGTCTGCGTTTTCAGGTTGATCTTTGGGTTTTTAGTGAAGGCCCCTTTGTTTGGGGTGCATGGGTGGTTACCAAAAGCCCATGTTGAGGCTCCGTTGGCTGGTTCTATGCTGTTGTCTGGTGTTTTACTGAAGCTTGGTGGTTATGGTTTATACCGCATAATGTGGCTTGTCAACTTGAAAAATGGGGATGGGGGTTTTGTGATTTATATGGTTATGAGGGTGGGCCTTGTTGGTGGTTGTCTGTGCACTGCGATTTGTGCTTGCCAAAGGGATTTGAAGGCCATGGTTGCTTTCTCCTCAATTGGCCACATAGGGTTTTGCGTATGTGGCCTTTTGAGGGGTACTAGTATTGGTGTGGGGGGTGCGGCGGCTGTGATGTTTGCGCATGGTATCGTTTCTCCGATTTTGTTCGCGTTGTGTGGTGCTTTGTATGACGGGAGGTCTACCCGTAGGGTGGGGCTTAATTTAGGTCTTGATGGTATTCTACCTGGCTTTTCTTTTTTGTGGGGCATTAGGTGGTTCGTTAACATGGGGGTGCCTCTTACGTTGAATTACGTTGGAGAGTGGATATTAATTGGGAGAATAAAGCTCGTTATTCCTCATTTGTTAGCCATTGCATGGCTGATGTGTTTTTTGAATGGTGTTGTTAGGTTTTATGCTTTTAGGGCTGTTGGTCATGGTTCTGGGAGTGGGTTTTCTCGGTCTTTTTCCGTACATGTTAACGAGCGTTATTTTGTCGGGAGGGTGTTTGGTTTGGTGTTCTTGTTTGTTAGGCCTTTTTGTTTAGATTTTTTCACAGTGTAAAAGTGGCTACTGTTCTAGTTTATTATAAATCGTTGTGTTGTGGTCACAAAGAAGGGCGAGTAGGCCGAGCGGTATTTTTTATGGTGTATGGGTAGCACGCTGGTTTTTCGTGCCAGAGGAGGAAATATTTCCTGACCTTTCCAGGGGAGTTGCTGTCTTGAAATCAGCTTGGGGGTGTTCGAGTCATCCGTGGGTTTAGTGGTAGAAGCTTGAGGGGCTAGTTTTTATATATGGTGTACGGAAAGGGTGGGTTTTTATTTTCAATGGGAGTGGGCATTTTCTAATGTGTTTGTGGTGGTATGTTTTGTATTGGTGGCCGCGTTTTGCGGGCTGTGATTTTTATTCAACACCCGATCGAGGTATGTTTGAGCTCAAAAAACGGCGTTTGAGTGTGGGTTCGATCCGCTGAGAAGTTCTTGGACGCCTTTTTCATTGCGGTTTTTTTTGTTGGCGATGGTCTTTTTGGCGTTTGATGTGGAAATGGTTTTGTTTTTTTGTGTGATTTATACGAAGGGTTTATCTATGGTTGGTCTGTCTTATTATATTAAGTTTTTGTTGGTAGTCTTTGTGATGGTGTTGTTTTTTGGGTTGGTTCACGAAGACAATGAGGGTAGACTGGAGTGAAAGTAGTGCGGCACTGTGCCAGATAATTGGGCTTTCTTGATGTGAAAGAATATGAAGGTTGGTCCTTTCGGTGTTGTTTCGGAAGCTACAGAAGCGTTAGGCTTTTAACCTGAAGACAGTGATTTTTCACCCGGAGTGTTGAAGTGGTAGAAATTAATACGTTGGATTTAAGCTCCAAAGATGGGGGTTACCCTCTTTAACAAAGATGATAGCAGCGGTGTTAGTAGTTTTGGTAATACAGATTGGTGTTTCTTTTTTCATTTTAACGGAGCGTAAAGGTTTGGGTATATTTCAGCTTCGGCAAGGGCCCAATAAGGCCAGATTTAAGGCTTTAGGTCAGCCGGTGGCAGACGGTGTAAAATTGTTTCTAAAGCAGTTAAGGTTTCCCTTTGGAGCAGGCTTTTCTTCATATTCGTTGGGGCCTAGGGTATTGTTTTTTTTGGCCTGTCTAAGTTGGCTAGCGTTTCCATTTATTGATGGAAGCGTGCGGATGGAGTTTGGTATGCTTTATGTTTTGTGTGTATCTAGGCTGCACGTTTTTGGAGTTTTTATTTGTGGTTACAGGTGCAACTCTCGGTATGGGATGCTAGGTGCGATGCGCGGGGTTGCCCAAGCTGTGTCGTATGAAGTTGTTATAAGTGGGATCGCGTTTTGCCCACTTTTGTTGATTGGAACTTTCGATTTAGCGGGGTGTCGGCAAAGTGGGGACGCTATGATGTGTGTGGTAGCTATGGAGACGTTGGTGGTTTGGGTGGTAGTGATGCTGGCGGAAACTAATCGTACTCCGTTTGATTTTGTCGAGGGGGAATCTGAGCTTGTCGCCGGATACTCTGTTGAATATGGTGGTGGAGCGTTTGCGATGGTGGCGTTAGCAGAATATGGGAGGATATTTTTTATATCAGTGCTAACAGCTATGTTGTTTTTTAGGGGCTTCGGAATGCCCGGGCCCGCATGTGTGTGAATTAACACGTGACACAGAGTGGTGGCAGTGTTTTTCTGCTACGTTTTTATTATCATTCGAGGAGCGTTGCCACGACTTCGATATGATTTGCTGATGTTGTTTTGTTGAGTCTACCTCCTACCCTTGACGCTAGGGTTGCTTGCATTTTATACGTGCGTTGGGTAGGAGTGTAAGTAGGTTTTTTCCCTCTTCCATCGACGGAGTGCGGGTTTTTTCCTTCCATTTTTATGGTAAATGTTCGAGTAGTGTAAGTTGGAATACGGCAGTGAAGTTGCTGAGGTGGTGTTTAACCCTTGGACAATGGTGCAGAGTGGGAAATATGGCTTTCTTGATCCTATGACTTATAATTGTTTGCGTTTAGTTTCTTACTATGATCTTGCTATGGTAGTTTGTGTTGGAGTGATGGGGATCGTAGTAAGGTTTTTGGCGTTTTCTTTATGCCGGCGGGTGTTTTTGAGGGGTTATACTTATCGGTTTGGCAAGGGTTGTAACTGGCTCGAGTTTTGCTGAACGTTGTTTCCCGGTGGTATTTTAGGTGGGCTGGGTTACGTTTCTTGGGAAAATTTGTATGAGATGGAGCTGACTGATAGGGCCGATTACTACGTTAAGGTCGTTGGTCATCAGTGGTATTGAGAGTATGAGTATTTTTTAGGGTCTTGTTTGAAGACTTTGGATAGACTAGGTGTGGGTGCTGTTGGTGGTGACGAGAGGTTGGTAGAGGAGGGTGGGTATTCCCGTTACGGTTGCTGGCAGGTTTTTAGGGTTGCCGGAGCGCAAGACAGATTTCCATTTAAGGCGGTGGAAGGTGTTGATGCGGACGTGCACTTGTCGTTCGACAGGTATGGTGTTTCTTTGGGGAGGGCCCTAAGGGACAACGATAGAGCTAGGTTTGAAGAGAAGCGCAATTTGTGGCCTTTCCTAGGTCAGAAGGGTGTAACCCAGAGTTTATATATTCCTGTTAATAGAACTACTGAGGTTAGTGTGTGTACGGCCGACGTGATTCATAGGTGAGGTGTGCCGGCTTTAGGTGTTAAGATGGACGCTGTCCCTGGGCGGGTTAATCATTTAGGTATTCACCCGTACAGGGTAGGTTTAGCTTATGGGAACTGTTATGAGCTTTGTGGCTATGGACATAGGGTAATGCCTATTTGTGTTGCTGTAGTGTCCAAGCCGGTTTTTCAAGGGGCCTTGAGTGGGGTTCTTACGGAGGCATTAGAGGGTTAGTTTGAGAAGGTAGCATAAGTGTAGTGTGTCTTGTTTACACCAAGGTTGTGGTTTCTTACCTCTTCTTTGAGACGTTAATTTAACTAAGAATGGGCGGCTGTTAACTGCTTAGTGTGATGGTCACACGTTTCGGCCGGTTTAGCAGAAGTTTAATGTTTATGACTTAGGTTCATGGGGTGTATTATTATACAGCTGGTGGGGGTGGTAGTATAATTGTATGTGTAGTTTCGGCCTACAAGGTAGACTGGGTGTTTTCACTCCTATGGTCGATATGATGTCTAAATATTATCTCGAGAGGCGTTGACCAACACCCGGTGAGGTGAAGAGTGGTAAGAACTTGCAAAGGGTTTTTTTGGTGGCGGCGGCTCTAATGTTTTCTTTCTTTTTTGTTATTAAGTGGTTGTTCCTTCGGTTTGTTAGGATGGGCTATTCTTTGGCTTTTGAGTGGGATCTTAGTGGGTTAATGCCAGTGGTGTGCTCTTTGTTAGTATACATCGACTGGTCGTCAGTTATATTTAGGCTGAGTGTTCTACTTATTTCTGGGAGGGTGTTTGTGTATTGTTGTTTTTATATACACGGTGAGGCTCATCCTGCACGGTTTTGCTGATTGGTTGGGTTGTTCGTCTTTTTTATAAACATTTTTGTGTTCATACCTAGTTTGATGGGGATGATGGTTGGGTGGGATGGGTTGGGGGTGGTCTCTTTTGCTCTCGTTTCTTATTATAAAAATCCTGAGTCTTTGGCTGCAGGTATAATCACCATTTTAACCGGCCGCATCGGTGATGCTTGTTTGATCATTGTCGTTGGTTGTCTATTATATAACATGTCTTGAAACTGGTATGATTTACAGTTTTATTGCAGGTTGGGGTTAATGGGGCTGATCGTTGTGGGGAGAATAACCAAAAGGGCGCAGACCCCATTTTCTGCCTGGTTGCCGGCTGCTATGGCAGCCCCAACTCCGGTCTCTGCTTTGGTGCACTCTTCTACTCTAGTTACGGCTGGTGTGTACGTAATTTACCGGTATATCTATTGCGTTGAGGGGAGTTTCGTGGTGTACTTAGTGTTTGTGTCCCTACTTACTATGTTTATGTCAGGTTTAGTGGCTGTAGCGGAGATAGATGTGAAAAAAATTGTAGCATACTCAACCATGAGGCAGTTGGGTGTTATAATATTAGCTCTCAGGGCCGTGGTCACTAAGGAGGTGGGGATGTATCATTTACTGGTTCATGCGTACTATAAGTCTTTGATGTTCTTGTGTGTCGGGTGTGCTATTTATAAGGGTGCTGGAAGGCAGGATTCCCGGTTTTCTAGGGTTATGTGGACTAAGATGCCGGTCGTTGCTGGTTGGTTAGTTGTGGCTTGTTTATCTTTAAGTGCTTTACCTTTTACCTCTGGGTATTGGTCTAAACACGCCGTGGTTGAGGGTAGGGTTTATGGGGAGGTTAGGGTCTTTGCTAGTGTGGTTATTTGTGTATCTGTCTTGGTTACGTCTTTCTATAGCTTCCGGTTGGCGCAGTTGCTTTTTTTCAGGGGTTCTAATAACACTGTAAGCAGGGCGTATTCACCTGACTTCATAGAGAGTGCCTCTAATCGTTTATTTATTTACTTTCCTTTAAACGTGCTGGGCGTTGCTAGTATTATGGTGGGTCCGTTTTTACGCAGAAGTTTTAACTTCTTGGACATACCGCTGCACAGGCCGTATTGATTTAAGTTGATTAGACTGCTGATAGGGTTTCTCGGCTTGGTTTTTGCTTTTTACAACGTCGTTGTGAGCCGTGTAAAGCTTACGTATGTTCGTTTTAAGGCTTGGAAAACTGTCAAGCTTGGTGATGGTTTCGGGTTAATGCGTTCTGTTAAGGGTAGATATTTTTATAACCTCCTTAGTGGGAACGTGTCAACTAATGAGCTTTTGGAAGTCATATACGGCTGAGGTTTATCTGTTGAAAAGAGGTGGCTTGGATTTTATGTTGCGCGACGCATTCCTGGGTTTAGGGTAACGAGGTTTAAGAGGTGGCAAGCCCTCGGGAAGAAACTATCGCCTGTTTGTGATTCATTTATCATGCATATTATAATGATTTTCTTTTCATGAAGTGTGTGTTATTACTTACTTGAATTTTTTGGTTTGGTTTAATGAGGGGTAGTTTAATTAGAATGTGGGATTGTCAATCCTACGGTATCTTAGAGGATTCCTTTAGATGGTGACTATTTGTACGTCGATCATAGGTGTTGTTCTGCTTTCTCTAACATTTTTGAAACACCCACTAGATGTGAGGGGGTGTTTGATAGTGGCGGGCGTTGTGGGTGCGACCGTACTAAGGTTTAGGGTTTCTTGTTTAATAGGTTTTGCTTTGTTTATGGTAATGGTGGGTGGTGTTTTGGTGTTTATTGCTTTTTGTGTTGCGTTGGTGCCTTATTTAAAAAATTTTCAGGTCGCTTGAGGTAATGGCTCGTTTTCGGTCTCGTTGAAGTATGGTTTGTTGGGTTTTATAGTTTTTTTGGGTGTGTTACTAATATGCGTGGATCCGGTTAGTACTCTGTATTCGTCACGCGGGCTGGCGTTTCGCGGGGTCGAGGGTTTTATATGTACTGAGTCCTGGGCTTTGGTGATGATTCTGTTAGCATTATACCTATTAGTTGCTATTATTGCTGGTGTGGTTATCAGGTCTAAGTACACAGGAGCGTTGGTGAATAAGGGTTGACATAATCGTGGCCTTTTACCGCATAACGATTTGAGGTTTCGTCAGGGTAGAAAAATTGGACAGGTTGCTGGGTGGATGTAGGGTTTTGGCTTGTGTTTTTGGTTTGGAGTGTGTTCGTTATTTTTTTGCGGCATGACGATTTTCTTGTAATCCTAATCGTTTTAGAGGTGGGTGTTGTTAGTTTGTTTACCGGGATAATGTTGTATTTATGTTGGGTCGGTAATGTTTACGCGTCTTATGCGATGATTGCTTTTCTTACTATGTTCGTGTGTGAGTCTGTAGTTGGTTTGTCTTTGTTGATTAGTTCTTCTCGTAATTTAGAGCACCTTAGTACTTCCAGGTTTTGCTGTTTACGTCAGTAGGTTTAGCGGGTAGGTGTATAGTGCACGAGAAGGTTTGGTTTTCTAGGGTGCCTGTCTAGTGGCAACCCGCTTATGGTAGTAGTAAGGATGTTCTCTCGGTTAGCGCCTTGTTTTTCTCTGCTTATGGGTGTAAGATTTCTTGGTGTAGTGATGGTAGTGTGCAGGGGTGGTCTCTTAGGGGTTTATATTGGGTTTGAGTGTAGTTTCTTAGGGTTGGCGGCCCTTATCTCTGGGGAAAGTGTTGAGGAAAACGAAGGTTGTATGAAGTATTTTGTATTTCAGGCTTTAGGATCGATGTTTTTGTTAACTGGATTTATTTTATTAATTGAACCAGTTTTATCTATTGTTTGAGCTTGGTTTTTTAGGTTGGTCGGTTTGTGCTTAAAAGGTGGATTTTTTCCGTTTTACTATTGGGTGCCTGCTGTGACTGGATCTTGTTCTTGATTCGGATGCTTTATGATCTTAGTGTGGCAGAAGGTTGGGCTTATATGCTTTATTGCGAAAGCTGGTTTTTATGGGGATATTTCTTTCTTGATGGAAGTGATTGCGTGCCTAACTGCTTTATCTGGTAGGTTTGGCGGCGTGTGGGCGGTTTATTACCGTACTTTAATGGGTTATTCTTCCTTAGTCCATAGCGGATGGATAATTCTAGCTTGCATACATAGAATATGGTGTGTTTTGTTTTATATCCTTGTGTATGGAATTGTTAGAGGTTTTATCATGGTGCGATTGTACTTAATGAAGTTTATGTGCTTTGAGGATTTTAGTAATATTCATATTGATAGAGGGGGGTCTTTGTTTGTTATTTTCGCAGACTTCATATCTTTAGGGGGGTTACCAGTCTTGCCTGGATTCATTCCGAAGGTGGTGGTTTTGACCGTTATTGGGGTTGATCATATTTTTTTGGTGTTATGTTTGCTGTTTGCGTCTGTTATAAGGTTGTATTATTATTTAAAAGTTGGTATAGCTGTTGGTGTAGGTGCGGGAATGAATTTTTATTTAACCCGGAAGCGTACACAAATTGCTAATGCAATTAAGGCGAAGTGGTATGTGTTTTGGAGGGGTGTCTTTTATATTTTAGGGTTTGGTGGGTTGGTCGCATTAATTGGGATTGTTGGGTTCAGTGAGAGTGAGGTTCATGTCGGTTTTAGCGATTAGTCCAAGCGTTTCTTGGTCATTGAAACATCTGATAAGGCTGATGGAGAGTAAACTAAGTTAAGTTTTCGGGCTCATGACCCGAGCATAGGATTTATCCTCCTCCTTGTAAAGGTAGTTAGCAGTAGTATATTTAGTATAACTTCCTTCCAAGAAGTGGGTCCGAGTGTTTGGTTGCTAAATAGAGTTTTTCTCTTATTATGTGGATGTATAATTTTAATGATCTGAGTAATAAGGTTTCTTATCACGCACTGCGTAAAGAGGTGCCTGTATTAAAGGCTGTTTCTGGGTCTTTGTATGATTTACCGGTTCCTGCCAATCTTTCTTATCTGTGGAATTACGGCTCTCTTTTGGGGTGTTGTTTGGTTCTGCAAATTACTACCGGTATTTTTTTGGCTATGCACTACACACCCCATGTGTTGGAAGCATTTAACTCTGTAGTGTCTATTGGGCGGGATGTGAAGAATGGGTGAGTTATTCGCAGGTTTCACGCTAACGGAGCCTCATTTTTCTTTATTATGATTTATGTACATATTGCCCGTGGTTTGTATTACCATTCTTTTTATCTCCGAAAGACTTGAATCGTTGGAGTACATATGTTTTTGCTTCTAATGTTGGTGGCTTTTACTGGGTATGTGTTGCCTTGGGGGCAGATGTCTTACTGAGCTGCTACTGTTATCACTAATTTAGCTACGGCGGTGCCTGTTATCGGTGAGATTTTGGTTAGCTATATTTGGGGGGGTAGGACGGTGTGTGATGCCACATTAAAGCGGTTCTATGTGTTCCATATGTATGCTCCGTTTTTGTTAGGTGTTTTATCAGCTGTTCACATGGTATATTTACACGAGACCGGGTCTGGTAATCCGTTAGGGGTGTCGGCGGATGTGGATAGAGTGCCTTTTCACCCTTACTATACTTATAAGGATTTGTTTGGGATTGTGGTGTTTTTGACAGCTGTTTCTGGTGTTGTGCTATTTAGTCCTGATTTATTCACGGATCCGGAGAATTTTATCCCCGCGGATCCTGCGAAGACGCCTTTACACATTCAACCCGAGTGGTATTTTTTGTTCGCATATGCTATTTTACGGAGGGTTCCTAATAAATTAGGGGGGGTTGTTTTACTGGTGCTATCCGTCTTGGTTCTATACTTATTGCCATTCTTTCGGAAAAGGGTTATTAAGGGAAGGCAGTTTAACTATGTAAGGCAGGCGTTGTTCTGGGGGTTTGTGTTTAATTTTGTTGTGTTATCTTACTTCGGAACGTGCACTGTGGAATACCCGTATGATCGGGTTCCATTACTTTCTACGATCATTTACTTCGTATTTTTTATTTTATACCTTCCCCTATCTCGGTTGTGGGAGAAGGCTTTTGTCGTTCGGAGGCCTCGTTAGTCGAGGCGCGCTGAGGGTGGTGGTAGGGTAGCTTTTTTTCAAAATTGCGGTTATTTCGCCAGAAATTGGAGGGGAGCTAGTGGCGGTGGTTCGGGTTGGTGGGACGAGTTGCGTCGAAATTTTGGTACTTTCGTCAAAAGTAGCAGTTTTTTGGCGGTCTTTTAAAAAATGGAATAAATCTCTGAAGAGTTTATGGTTTTTTTTGTGGTAAAAAAAAAGTAATTAAAGGGGGGGGGGGATGGGAAGTATAAGACCCCGCAGGGTGGGGGTATAACCCTGCGGGGTCTTATGAAGACATTGGTGGGGGGGGAGGCCTTATCAGGCTGAATGGGGAGGGGGTGATCCATCTAGTGATGGTCGTCACGTAGTGACGGGAGGGGAGTAGATGAGCTCTATACTCATATCTACTCCCTCCCCTCGTTATATAGTCTGGTTGGTAAGGCCTCCCCCTCATATTGTGGGGGAGGGGGGGTTAGGGGGGGAGGGGGTTTAGAGGCTTTCCCCAATAGTTTAGTTAGAATACCCGACTGCAGGTCTGGTGGCGATTCAATATCTTGGGGGTTTATTGATGTGAGATCATTCTTATCGGGTACTGTTGGGGAGCTGGCGTGTGATGAGGTTGGTGAGACGTTAATCTACTGGAAGTAGGAGGATTTGTTGTTGCAGAATTTTGTGTAATAGTACTTTTTGTATCATGGGCCATAGAGTGATGGCGCGTTTGGTTTGTCCTGAAAGGCTTTGAGCTATTCTGCAAAATTGCTGATTATGTCCGCGGTCATTTTAAAGTGTTGCAACACTTTAAGGGATTGCAGAATAGGGGTGACATGTTTGTCGAGAGGCCTGATAGCTGGTTTACTGGGAAATGCATATTAGTGCAGCGCGGTTTTTCTAGGTGACATATAATGGGTGTTAGTTCGAGAGCCGTAGTGAGGCCGCAGGGGTGAAGCTCTGCGGTTTTCGGGTGTGCTTTGGTAAGTATAAAATAGGGTTAATAGTGCTTTTTTTATGTTGACGGTTCCTTCAAGGCGGTTCTAAGAAAATTTCTATTTTTACCGGTGTTGTTAGTTTAGTTTAAACTTTCGAGATTAGTATGGTATGAGTAAGTGGAGAAGTTAAATGTTTATTACCTGTTTGGTGGGTAGTTCTTTTTTTTTGTTTGAATATTTTTGTAATAGGGATGTGCTGGACTGGTCCCTCTGTGGGTTTTGTGACGGGGGATTTCAGCGGCGCAATTGATGTGAAGAAAAGTAGAGTAAAGGAACTCGGCAAAAATTTTCCTCGCCTGTTTATTAAAAACATCGCTCTCAGTTGGTTAGCATTGAGGGTCGTGCCTGCCCGGTGGGTTATGATGGCCTAAACGGTTGCTGTTGATAGCAGTACTAAGGTAGCACAGTAAATTGTCCTTTAATTGGGGAATAGTATGAATGGTTTGACGTGGGAGAAACTGTCTTTGGTCTAGTTGTTGAAATTTACTTTTGTGTGAAAAGGCATAAATGATTATATTAGACGAGAAGACCCCGTCGAGCTTGATGACGGTCAAAACTGGGTTTTTGATTTGAAGTTTAATTGGGGTGATTGAGTGCAGGATTAACGCACTTTTTGTAGTTGTTAATTTAGATCCCCTTTTAGGGAGAAGAAGAAAAAGCTACCGCGGGGATAACAGCGTAATATCTTTGGAGAGATCTTATTGAAGAGGGGTGTTGCGACCTCGATGTTGAATTAAGGTATCACCCCGGCGCAGCCGTTGGGGTTGTGGGACTGTTCGTCCTTTAAAACCTTACATGATTTGAGTTTAGACCGGCGTGAGCTAGGTCGGATTCTATCTTTATTTGAAGCTGCCTTTGTACGAAAGGATCGGGGAGCTGGCCAGCAGCGGCTTTGAGTTTATGTGTTAATGGAAGGTAGGGGGTAAACGTTAAGAATAGTGAGGTACATGGGTTGCAGTTGGATTTCTAATTTTACTGTAGGCGGTTCGATTCCGTTTGTGTCTTTTTGAGTGTGCGTTTCCGGCACGGCGTCGGTTCTCTCTGGGGTTACACATGTTACTTTGCGGGGTTAGGGAGTGGGGCTTTTTTTTCGGCTGATTTTTAAATATGATCAGAAGAGGGACGGGGCCATGAGAATTAGGAAGGTCCGATGATTTTGAGGTGAACCCCCTACGTCAGTGATTAATATTGGGTTGATGCCGGAAATGGTTAACTAGCTATGATGGAGAAGAGGGGTAGATAATAAAGTGCCAGCATCTGCGGTTAAACTTTGACTCCGAATTGATGCAATCTTGTGGTGTAGTGCGGGTGATTTAGAGGTGGGTTTCTTTTCTATGTCGGTGAAATGAGTAGAGATAGATGTTTTGTTTTACCTTAATTCTGGAACTAGGAAGGCTGTTTGTTAGACGGGGATTAGATACCCCCTTATTTATGCTGTCATGTTTGGCCATAGGGAGTACGAGTTTTTGCTTAAAATCTAAGGAAGTTGGCGGTGACCTTATATCAGGTGAGGGGAACTTGGCGGTTAATTCGATAATCCTCGAAAACCTTACCCTTTGTTTTCTTAGTCTACCGCCGTTGTCAGTATCTTTTTCGGTAAAACAGATGGATGCTAGGGACATTAGACAGGGAGAAGGTTTTTTTTGTCGGTCTGTCCGAATTCAGGTAAAGGTGCTGGTCTTCAAAGGGGCTTAGCTGAGTTACAATTATAAAATAATCATGAAAGTAGGATTGAAATAGTCTTATTGAAGGTGTACTTCATTGTAATGTTTTTCATTCAGGAAACGTGAACGGGCTCTGGGTTGTGTACAAATCGCCCGGCACCCCTGTATAGAAAAATCTGGGTAAGTCGTAACATAGTAATGCTACCACAAGGTGGTTTTGCAGAGTGGGAAGGCGGCTGTAGAAGTGTCAAGTTGTAGCCTTGGTTATGGAGTTAGGTCTCTTCTTCCTAGTGTGCCTTTTGGGCATGTTTTTGAAGATGACAATAATAGGTTATGATGTGACTGATGTATTTTGGGGTGTTCCTGAGGGTTATGTTGGGTTTTTGATAACTTTAATATTCGTTGTGTTCCCTTTTGTTTTTATTAAGGTTAATGAGATTTTTGTTGCGCCTAGGCGTATTGGTAGCCTTATTCAAGGTGGTTGAAAGCGGTTCCATCACTATATCGAGGAGGAGCATGCTGAGTTGGCAATGTACCCTGGGTTGAGGCATGTGTTTTTTTCTTTGTTGCTCTGCATCCTAGGTGTTGCCTTTTTAGGGATTATGGCCTATTTTCCAGCGTTGGGGGCTAATTGGAAGTTGTGAGTGAGGCTGGCTTTACCTTTTTGAATTGTTGCTATAATCTTTACTTGAAGCGGAAATATGGGCACTTTTTGTGGTTTTGCCGTGGATCCTGAGTTACCTTGGGGCTTGAACGCTGTGTTGTTGATGACCGAGTTAATTAGGATTATTGCTCGGCCGGTTACTTTATCTTTGCGGATTTGGGTTAACGTGTCCATTGGTCAGGTTGGCATGCACTTGTTGGGCCAAATGTTTGGGGAGTATGTGTCGTTGGGGTTTGATGGGTTAGTCGGGGGTTTTTTTTGTTGGTTTTTCGGTACTAGGCTGATTGCGGCCGAGATGTGTGTGCTGTGTATTCAAAGTTTTATCTTTGTGAAGTTGTTGCTTATTTATGCGAGGGAATATGGGTTTAGGCACGCTAGGCCTGGTGGTCATCATTAGGGTTTTAGGTTGTAGTTTATAAAGAATTGGAGCTTTGGGAGCTTTAGGTACCTTATTGGGTTAATCTAATTTTTGCGGAAGGTGTTAAGTTAATTAGACTGCGGCACTTCAAATGCTGAAGTGGGCAGGAAGCCCACGCCTTGATGGTGAATAAGAGAGGTTATCCTGTTCTTTATAATACATTGTTGCCGGTTATTATTTCTACTGGTGTTTGGCTAACGGCCGTTGGTGCGGTTTTTTATTTTCACGGGGACACTTGTAGGGGGGTTTTTCGTGGGTTGGCTGTGATTGCGCTTGGGTTGGTTACGTGGTGATTTAAGGTTGCGGCGGAGGCGGCTAAGCAAAGGGGACACAGGTCCCTGGTATATCGGAATGAGCGTATCGCTATGGTGCTTTTCATCTTATCAGAAGCGTTTTTTTTCGTCAGGTTTTTTTGAGCATTAGGCCACGTTAAGATTGGTGAGATTTCTTACGGGTACGCATGGCCTCCTACTGGTATTGTTGTGGCTGACGCATTTAAAGTGCCTTTGTTAAACTTAATTATCCTACTTTGTTCTGGTGCTACTGCCCAGGCTTCTTTGGGGCATGTAAAGGCTCATAACCAGTCTTATCCGGAGAGTAAGGAAATAGATACTCACTTGTTTAAAGCAGTAGTTGGTCTATTGGTAACCATCGTTTTGGGTTTTTTGTTTTTGGCGGTGCAAGCTTGGGAGTATACGGTGTGTCAGTTTGCTATTAGAGATGGGGCTTTCGGGAGAATTTTTTTTGTGGTTACTGGGTTCCACGGGTCCCATGTGTTTATTGGAGTGATGTTTTTTGTCGTTGCTGTGTTCCGGCTGATGTGCGGACATTTTAAGAAGGGTTCTAATTATTTTCAGATGTGGGCTGCCGTTTGGTACTGGCATTTTGTAGATGTTATTTGGGTGTTTTTATTCGTTGCCCTATACTGGGGTGCAAACAGGTAGTGGTGTAGTACTTTAAGCTTAAAAGGATTGATTTGCGTTCAGGTATTGGGAAAGTTCCCCTATGCCATTTTGGTTTCTGCAGGCAGTGATTTTAATAAAAAAAGCGGGTTTGCCGGTATTGTTTCTTCTGAGGTAGGAGGTCAGTTTGGGTTCATGATGTCTAAGGTGTGGGCCGTATCTCGTTTGGTGTTGTGGGTTTTGTGAAAAGTTCGGTTATTGTACGCTTGATTTTGGCGTTGAGGTGGTACTGTAAATCATAAAGAG